AGAGGTATGCATAAAAGTATTTGCCTCGAGGAGGAATCCTAGGATTCCATCCGCCTTCTGGGTTTGGAAAGGCGTGGATTTTCAAGAACGCGAATCTTTTGATATGCTGGGAATCTTTTATGATACTCATCCACGCTTGAAACGTATCTTAATGCCGGAAAGTTGGATAGGATGGCCCTTACGTAAGGATTATATTTCCCCCCTTTTTTATGAAATCCAAGACGCTCATTGAATACTAAGATAAATTTTCCACTTATAAAATTGAAAATATTCATTTAAAATATTCAAAGGTTGTGCGTTCTGTTCTAAATTAACCAGAATAATGGAAGTCTCATTTCTATTTTGGAGTTCTTTTGGGAATTCTCGATAGGCTGGCAAAAAAAAGACAACAAAAAGGAGAATTAGGAATTCATTGATTCTCACCTCCCAGTTATTTGGTTTGTAAGATACTTATTTCATACGAGCCGAAACAAAAAAAATAGGATGAACCAAGAGAGTTCTGCATCATAAAGTTTTACTTCGTTTTGTATGACGCACATTACTATTACTTAGAAGATTTTAGTTTTAGAAAGCTATGTGGATAGGAATTAATAAATCAAATATGAAATAAAATACAAAGAAATAAAAGGGTATATAATTCTATTTGTTTGGATCTGAACTGAATCTTGTCTATTACCTATTTAATTCGACCCATCTATTTTATAGATGGGGTATATCTCGTCAAGATGAATAAAAAAAATATGGATGCCAATTCATATTAATTAATTTATGGAAAACAAACTAGACTAATTTAATCATGTGCCAGGAACCAGATTTGAACTGGTGACACGAGGATTTTCAGTCCTCTGCTCTACCAGCTGAGCTATCCCGACCAGTCCCAATGTAGCATCCTTATTTTATTAGAGGATGGGGTCTTTGTCAATTAACAGTACGCAAGAAAGTTACAAATTATTATCTAGGTCCTAGAAGCTATTGGGTCTTAAAAAGGGTCTTAAAAAACTTTATAAATTTCAGTATGAGGAATGGTACCGATTTCGTTCAAATCGAGTTTTTTTATCAAAGATGTTTTTTTCTATATACTTATTATATACTATTAAATTATATACTATTAAACATTTCTGCCCAGATCTATTTATAAACGAATCAATTACGAATAGAATATAGAATAGGGCGGGTACATCAGGAATTTTCAACCTCTAACAAAATAAAAAGGTCGATAAGCAAAAGGGTCGGGGAGGTCAAATAGGCTTTTTGGGGATAGAGGGACTTGAACCCTCACGATTTATAAAGTCGACGGATTTTCCCCTCACTATAAATTTCATTGTTGTCGGCATTGACATGCAGAACGGGACTCTCTCTTTATTCTCGTCCGATTAATCAAATAATTTCGTGAAAAGATCCACAGGCTGTGGGTGAATCATTTGATACAGTTTGTATATACCTTTCTTTTTCATCCTTTCGGAATTTTTGGTGAAAAGGTTTCTTTACCAACGCAATCAACTCCATTTGTTAGAACAGCTTCCGTTGAGTCTCTGCACCTATCCTTTTTTTCTTTCTGAGCCTTTCTTTTTCTTTTTATAGGATTTGGCTCAGGATTGCCCCTTTTATTAATTCCAGGGTTTCTCTGAATTTGAAAATTAACACTTAGTAGGTTTCCATACCAAGGCTCAATCCAATTAAGTCCGTAGCGTCTACCAATTTCGCCATATCCCCCCTTTTCTTTTAAAGTATTTTCTTCTCTTTGATTTCTTACCAATCCTCGCTAGGAAACCCTTCTTCGGTTTGGTCCAACTAAGACTAAATAAGATTTTATTATTTCTGTATACACAATTCAATATAGATTGATATATATATAAGATATATATATCTTTATCTGCCACTCTTTCCGGAACCTTTTGCATACTTGAACGGTCGGTCTTAATTTCCGCATTTACGACTTATATCCTTCTGAATCAAAGCGGAAGAATGTCTCATTAGCTAGAACGAATCATTCCTAGATAATATAGAATCAAATAGAAATAATATATAAAAAAAAGAATCTCTAGAAAATAGAACTAATTGAATTAGTGATAAATATTGATACTACTAGAATAATACTAGAATTGTATTCTCTAATAATACATATTTATTCGTGATAAAGAAATGAAACTTCTAAATTTTTGATCACTCTATTAATTGTTATGTTCTATAAATATTCAAGATTGATTTGATTTTTAGTTAGTGAAATTTGAGTTAAAATTTGATATTCTATTCTTTTATCTAGGATTGGATTCTGATTAGATAATAAAAAAAATTTTAGTAAAAAAGATACTAATACTTTAATGGATTGGTATTTTATTGAATTCCTATTCATAGAAAATAAATGTTATGTGAGCCCGCTTAGCTCAGAGGTTAGAGCATCGCATTTGTAATGCGATGGTCATCGGTTCGATTCCGATAGCCGGCTTTTCCTATTTATTAAACTTTTCCACGATTGAGAATGCCCCTTTGAAATTCAAAA